GAAATAGAAAAAAGAGAAGTGGGATGACATTAGATGAATCTTGAAACAAGGTATGTCCTACAGCAAATAAGCTGTCAACTATACGGCTTTCTTTGATCAAAATTCTTTTCTTGTTTCATTTCAGAAGTTCTAGATGATTTGAAAATCCTAATTCAAATGGAATAATTCATAGGAGTACTTTTATGTTTCTGCTTCACGAATATGATCTTTTCTGAGCATTTCTAATAATATCAAGCGTTATTCCTATCTTGGCATTTGTCATTTCTGTAATTTTAGCCCCGATTAGGGAAGGTTCAGAAAAGATTTCTAGTTATGAATCAGGTATAGAACCCATGGGGGATACTTGGGTACAATTCCGAATTCGCTATTACATGTTTGCTCTAGTTTTTGTTGTTTTTGATGTTGAAACGGTCTTTCTTTATCCATGGTCGATGAGCTTTGATGTATTGGGTGTATCTGTATTTATAGAGTATTTAATTTATAGAGTATTTATAGAAGCTTTAATTTTCGTGCTTATCCCAATTGTGGGTTCAGTTTATGCATGGCGAAAAGGAGCGTTGGAATGGTCTTAGCTGAATATTTAGACAATCAAAAAAAAGGGAAGAAAAAGATTCTATTGAAACATTTATGAATTTGGTTGAGTTTCCATTACTTAACCAAACAACCCCCAATTCAATTATTTCAACTACATCGAATGATCTCTCGAATTGGTCAAGACTTTCCAGTTTATGGACGCTTCTCTATGGTACCAGTTGTTGTTTCATTGAATTTGCTTCATTATTTGCTTCATTAATAGGTTCGCGATTCGACTTTGATCGTTATGGGTTGGTGCCAAGATCGAGCCCAAGGCAAGCAGACCTCATTTTAACAGCCGGAACAGTAACAATGAAAATGGCTCCCCCTCTTTAGTAAGATTCTATGAGCAAATGCCTGAACCAAAATATGTCATTGCTATGGGAGCCTGTACTATTACAGGAGGGATGTTCAGTACTGATTCTTATAGTACTGTTCGCGGAGTCGATAAGTTAATTCCTGTGGATGTCTATTTGCCAGGCTGTCCGCCTAAGCCAGAGGCAATTATAGATGCTATAACGAAACTTCGTAAGAAGATATCCCGATCCGTCTCAATGAATTCATTTCATTTGTATGAGGTATGAATATCTATCCGATACATTATTCACGTGTCAGGAACCAGATTTGAACTGGTGACACGAGGATTTTCAGTCCTCTGCTCTACCAACTGAGCTATCCCGACCATTTTCCGTGCATCAGCCTAGCAGACAGAGTACTTATATCTATGTCAATGAAAAAAAAAAAGAAATAGGATGAGGATAAATAAAGAGCGAGGAAGTAAAATGGGCTTTTTATTGGGGATAGAGGGACTTGAACCCTCACGATTTAAAAATTCGACGGATTTTCCTATTACTATAAATTTCATTGTTGTCGGTATTGACATGTAAAATGGGACTCTCTCTTTATTCTCGTCCGATTAATCTTCAAAAGATCTATCAAACTCTGGAATGAATCATTTTATCACTGAATATTCGAATTCGATTCTTTTTTCAACTTCAATTTTTCATAGATTTTTTGATCTCTATGATTCTAATTAATAGAGGGTTTCTATAGGTCCTTATCTCATACTATTACTTATATGAATAGTAATATAAATATGAAAGAAATAAAGAATATAGAAAATCATATAGAAATATTATTCTATTCTTAGTATTAGATTCTAGAATAATTAGAATAATAGAATGAAGAAATATATAGATTCTTCATCTAATTCTTAAGATAATTAAGATAATACAAAGATAATAGAATAAATCTATTTATAGAATCTTTCTATTTTCATATTTTTCATATAGAGAGAGACATAATAGAATTCAATATCAGATTTGGGTTGTGATTAATCGTTTGCTATGTCAGTATGTATACGTATGTATTAGGCGCATATAAGGTTATCCTTTCTGTCATTTCGATAGAAGGTTTTTAGCTACTAACGTAACGTAGTCAATTTCATTCGTTAGAACAGCTTCCATTGAGTCTCTGCACCTATCCCTTTTTATTCTCATTTTCCATCATTTTTTCTCTAAAAAAAAAAGATTTGGCTCAGGATTGCCCATTTTTAGTTCCAGGGTTTCTCTGAATTTGGAAGTTACCACTTAGCAGGTTTCCATACCAAGGCTCAATCCAATCAAGTCCGTAGCGTCTACCAATTTCGCCATATCCCCTTTCCCTTTGAGACAAGAATCCAGTTGTAATTCCATCCACCTCTTTCATTTATCTTGGCACTATGGAATTCATTAGGTAATGATTTCTATATCGAAAAAGTGTATGCTTCTATTTTATTTTTTTGCCCACCCTCTCCTCTATTCTATCATTTCATCTCTATTGGATGAACCCTATTTGTTTCAATACGAAATGATTCTATCATTGATGTATCCGCAATTCAATACGGATAGATATATCCCACATATATATATATGCCTTTACTCCTCCTTCATTTTTACGGTAAGGTTTGTTATAGTGTAACGGTCGATATTCATTCTTTTTTTTTTTCATTTCGAATTCTAATTTGATTGATATATTGAGATTTTCTTTTCATATTTTCATATATATATATGATATATGAATATTATTATGAATTATAGAATTGAATTTCTATTTAGATATATAACTAATAACTAAGAAATAGAAGAAATTGAAAGAATCAATAAATGAAAGAAAAAAATAAGAAGAATCACTAGGTAATAACTAAGATCCGATAGTTTCCTGTATTCCTATACACTATTGCTCTTATATCCGCCCGCTTAGCTCAGAGGTTAGAGCATCGCATTTGTAATGCGATGGTCATCGGTTCGATTCCGATAGCCGGCTCTTTTTCTTTATCTATTTTTTTCTTTCCATGATTGAAAATCTCTACTCTCGCTTTCTCTAAATGTCGGGTCACCAATCTATTATGTCATGGTAACTTGCAGCTATAGCTATGAATAAAAAAGTTGACTAGAACAATTAGATCTCTACAGAAGATATTGGAAAACGTAACCGTCGCTTGAATTTCCTATATATACAAAAAAGACGAATATTGATAAGATTTCTTTGATTCTGTTTTGTAGGACTTTAGTAAATTTAGTTTTGCTTTGCTAATCCTTTAGTTCAGTCTGAATTTAGATCTTTTTGTCAAATAAAAGTGAATAAAAAAGGAGCCTTTATATGTCTCGTTACCGAGGACCTCGTTTCAAAAAAATACGCCGGCTGGGAGCTTTACCGGGACTAACTAGTAAAAGACCCAGATCCAGAAGTGATCTTCAAACCCAATTGCGCTCTGGAAAAAGATCACAATATCGTATTCGTTTAGAAGAGAAACAGAAATTGCGTTTTCATTATGGTCTGACAGAGCGACAATTACTTAAATATGTGCATATTGCTGGAAAAGCCAAAGGGTCAACAGGCCAGGTTTTACTACAACTACTCGAGATGCGTTTGGATAACATTCTTTTTCGATTAGGTATGGCTTCGACCATTCCTGGAGCCAGACAATTAGTTAACCATAGACACATTTTAGTTAATGGTCGTATAGTGGATATACCAAGTTATCGTTGCAAACCCCGAGATATTATTACTACGAAGGATAAAGAAAGATCGAAAGCTCTGATTCAAAATTATCTTGTTTCATCCCCCCACGGGGAATTGCCAAACCATTTGACTATTGACTCCTTACAATATAAAGGATTTGTAAATCAAATAATAGATAGTAAATGGATCGGTCTGAAAATAAATGAGTTGTTGGTCGTAGAATATTATTCCCGTCAGACTTGATTCTAACGAAAAGAAAAAAGCAAGGTTCATACCAATTTTGACTCCTTTCGCTGAAGTCAATAGAGTAACCTGTGCCCCGTCTCATTCACGTATCAAAAAAGGATCGGCAATAGGATTCTTTTTATTTTTTTCTTATTTTCAATAGAAATACGATATTTCTATTTGTATTTTACCTATCACAGGGATGAATTAGGGCTAGAGAATCTCTATTAAATAAGGAAATGTAAATAAGGGTCTTACCGTTAGAATAATGTGATATCAATTTTGATTTGATTTGATACATTGTAGTCGGTAACGTTGATGAATGAAAAGAAACGGAGAGAGAGGGATTCGAACCCTCGGTAAACAAAAGTCTACATAGCAGTTCCAATGCTACGCCTTGAACCACTCGGCCATCTCTCCTACAAAATGTTATTCTTGACCAAAACCCGAATGAATAGCGAGTCCTTCATCTTAATTGTAGTACATGTATAACCGCCCGATGGTTCTATAATAAGAAATTTCTTTTCCAATTTCCTATTTATCAACAACAACTTCTTTCATCATCTAACCTATGGAATTCATGAATCATCCGATGAATCTTTCTATTTCAATTGTATGGTGTGTCACATACACGTTATGCAAACAATGCAAACAAAAAGGATGTTTATTTGTATTTGAATTTGATTTTATCATGGAATGATTATTCCATTCTTTTTTGGATCATAACCAAATCAAAACTTCTCGAGTTATCAAAATCCATAGGAAACTTGGTTATTCAACTTAGATGAAATAGTAATAGTCATTGGTATACTACGAAACTGGAATGAAATCTAATCTGATTCAAATATTTCATTTCATCTTTGGGGACACCGCCTTTTTTCCAATTAGTCTGTTTTTATGTTATTTTGTACTGTACAATTCCTTTTTTTGTGGGATCGTTTTCCCCGAAGGGGGATGATAAGAATTATAGAATGAATTGCTAATTATGCCTAGATCTCGAATAAATGGAAATTTTATTGATAAGACCTCTTCGATTGTAGCCAATATCTTATTACGAATAATTCCGACAACTTCCGGAGAAAAAAAGGCATTTACCTATTACAGAGATGGTGCGATTTGATTCTTTCTTGTTTTTTTTCCCCTCAGTTTTACGAGAAAAAGAACGTAGTTAGGACTAGAAAAAACAAATTAGTAAAATA